CTACTCGAATAAAAGGCATAATTAAGACAAATGCAGATCAAACTAAATATATTAAGCATAACAGGCGTTTTGTTCTTGGAGATAATTGAATTTTGATTGAGTTAATGATATAAGGAAAATGAAGTAAAGTAAGGTAGACAAAAATCCCCTTCTTTTTCCTTGAACCCACCCAATAAAAAATTCACCAATTCTCAAACAAAGGAGAATAGAAGAAATAATACTTTCATAGAATATCTTAATTAAATTATATGTAATGATCAATGAATTCGGCTGAATTCTATATCTACATGCGTAAAAATCCTAGCAAGAATCTAATCTATTCTATAAAAATTTTATATATAAAATTGCCCTGTAATTGACCAAGACCCAATACTAATATTATTCTTTATTAGTATAGAATGGAAGTATAGATGGGGCGTGGCCAAGTGGTAAGGCAACGGGTTTTGGTCCCGGTATTCGGAGGTTCGAATCCTTTCGTCCCAGGTAGATACATTGTATCAGAGTAAAAGTTTATTTTGAAAGTAACGTTATGTTTAAATGCCTAATATTGGATAGAATGTCATTCTTGTTTCTTTTATAATTTTGAATGATTCTTTTATGAATCATATCTTTGTTTTTCACAACATACAGATATTACTAAATAGATTTGTTTGTCATCAAGATATGATGGTAACATAGGTCACACCCTAGTTGAATTCAATTAATGGGATTAAGTCTCTTAAGACAAGACTGGGTTTGGGTAAACTAAAAAATTAGGAGCAAGCGCCTAATCTGGACTTGTTTGTCTTTGTCCCTAGAGAGTATCCTTTCCCCAAACCTTTTTATTTTGATTTTGATTCAGCATTCCCAGAGCGTCGTGGGATAGATAGTTCTTAATTAGTAATTAGTAACAGTAATAGGAGGTCTTATTTTATTAAATATATGTATATCTGTGTATGTCCGAATCTCATTAATAACGAATCAAGTTACATATGTAACGGATCCATAATAAAGACTGTAGTTCAGTCTATCTCATAGGTACGAAAAACCCCTAATTCGTTCATCTTATCTTATTAATAAAATTCGAATCGAAAGAACAAGTACTTAAATATTCTCTTCAATCGGTCTTTTTTATCTATCTCACACAAAAAAATAAAATGTTTTTTTTTGTCAATCCATTTATCTGCTTTAAATCGTTGATGGTTCAATTCGAAAAGAAACAGATATTTTAATTTTTTTAATATAAAGTAAAGTTAAAGTGTTGCATTCATACAATTTTTAATATAAAGTAAAGTTAAAGTGTTGCATTCATACAATAACATACAATAATAGGTGGGATCTTGCTAAGATTGCTTCAAAAAAATTTTTGCTATCTTTGTATAGAAGAATTTGTATAGGAGAAAAAAGGGTATAGATTAATATGTTTATGTATCGACGGAACCAATGACTATTCATGATTCCATAATTGAATCAATTCCATATGGGTTCCAAATTAGAGGAATTTTTTGTTATGCTAAAACTTCGTTTGAAACGCTGTGGTAGAAAGCAACGTGCGACTTGAAGGACACGATCCATTGTGGATTTTTATTCTTACATCCGCCATCTTTTCTATGAATGAAGGTGCTCTTGACCCGACATCTGTTCTGTTTTCACTAGAATCCCTTTTTGTTAGGTTGTAATGAATATAGTACATGATGGAGCTCGGGTAGAAAGTATGGATTCATCTTTCAGGGGGCAAGAATCTAGGGTTAATACCAATCAATAAATTGGAACAACTTTGTAAGTATATCATATATATCAATATATAAATTGAAAGGATCCGATTCAGTCAAGTTTTTAATTCAAAAGTAAAATTTGTTGAAATTGAGAAAAGTCTTTCGATTCAAAGTGTATCACGCGGGAATCGAGCGTTTATATGATTCTTTGATAGAAAGAAATCACAAAAGGGGTATGTTGCTGCCATTTTGTAAGGATTAAGAAGCACCGAAGTAATGTCTAAACCCACTGATTTAAAACAAAAAAAGGATCCCAGAACAAGGAAACACCGTTTTTTCAATTGTCTCAATAACTGGATAATAATAAAGATTAAATGAGACAAGCAAGAGGGGGTTAAAGACCATTCAAAAAATTAAAAAAATTGCCTAAAGATTTTTTTCTTTTAAGCTCTTTGAGAATTATCCAACTTGAGTTATGGGTACAAATGATTTTTCTTTTTTTCAGGAAGGAGGAAGAAAAAAATTAGTTAAATCCCATTCTAATTTATTTTATTAACTCCTTTGCCAGAAATTCGAATTCTATACGTAGACAAAACTCCAAATCATTTTTTCTCGAGCCGTACGAGGATAAAACTTCCTATACGTTTCTAGGGGGGGTCTTGTTCATTTACTTAGATCTATCCCAATGAGCCGTCTATCGAATCGTTGCAATTGATGTTCGATCCCGAAGAGAAGGAAGAGATCTTCGGAACGTAGGTTTTTATGATCCGATAAAGAATCAAAGTTATTTAAACGTTCCTGCTATT